AATTAGAATATTAGTTGAAACATAACGTTTCATACCATCTTTTTAGATACTGTTTGAATATTTCCAAAATAAGATTGTAGAATTTGTGTAGCAACTTTCTCAAGGTTAGTTAGTGTTCGATTATTTGTAGAAAGAAAATGATTTTTATTTTGAAGTACAGAAGATGTAAGAATATCTACTAGTTTACTATCATTTCCTTCAATTCGTTTATTTTTGTAAAGAGTATTTGTAAATTTCATGTATAAATAATTTTTTAATAATAATAAGATTAACTGAATACTTATAAAAATATTCACAAAAGGGGATAATAATCCCAAATCAAAATTATTGTAGTTTAGTAATATAAACTCGACTAACATTCAGTTCAAGGAATGCAGGAAGAATATATCGACTAAATACAAACACTAGTACAAATAGACCAAATACTAGGAAAGAAAATTGATTTACGAAATAAAATGGTACTAGTTGTGGCATCTTTTATTTTTAGAAATTTTATCTCCATAATAACATTGTGATAAGATTAACAATATTTACTGACAGAATTATTGAATACTTTGCAATCCAATTATTAAGATTGTTTTGGAACAACTTGGAATGCATGGAATGGAGTTGGTGAATCAATTGCCCATTCTAGTGATGTAGCATAATTTGATTCTAGCCAGAATTTAGGTGTTGATTGGAAGAATCCTGGCACTTCCCATAGATTTCCATCAGCTTCTTCTCCATTTACAAGAGCATCATATACTGCGTAAGCAAATACAAATACTGAAATTAGAGAAATCATACTTCCTACACTAGAAATGAAGTTGTATGGAGCGAAAGCATCAGGATAATCAGGGATACGTCGAGGCATTCCTGAAATTCCAAGGAAATGTTGAGGGAAGAATGTTAGGTTAGCTCCTAGGAAAAGTGTCCAGAAGTGGATTTTTCCTAGTGTTTCATTGTATGTTTTACCAACAATTTTTGGGAACCAGTAGTAGAATCCAGCAAATACTCCAAATACAGCACCCATTGATAGTACATAGTGGAAGTGAGCAACTACATAGTATGTATCGTGGAATGCAATATCTAGTGAAGCATTTGATAGTGTTACTCCTGTAACTCCTCCAATTGTGAATAGAGCAAGGAATCCAATACAGAAGATCATTGGTGTATACATTCGAATACTTCCTCCATACATTGTTGCTAGCCAACTGAAGATTTTAATTCCTGTTGGAACTCCAATAATCATTGTAGCAGCTGTGAAGTAAGCTCGTGTATCTACATCTAGACCTACTGTATACATATGGTGTGACCATACTAGCATTCCTAGCACTCCAATTGTAGCCATAGCATATACCATTCCTAGGTAACCAAATACTGGTTTAGATGAGAATGTTGAAATTACTTGACTTACAACTCCGAATGCAGGAATAATTAGAATATATACTTCTGGATGCTATATAGTTTCTATAAACTATAGTGGACTATATCATCAACTAAGTAAATAAGTAAACAATAAAATATTGTTCCATTTATTCCAAAAATTTTTCCAAACTTTATGATGAATATTATCTTCTCGATATGCTTTCATATTCTTTAGTTCGAAATAATCTTTGATCATAAAGAATCGTTTTGATTTTGTACTTTTAAAAATATGTGTTTTAAAATAAGATTGAAAGTTCTCAATATCTTCTTTTGACTCGATATGCCATTTATAATACCCATTTTTAGAAGTATCATAATAGATATTGCCACCAAAATACTTTTTATAATATTGAACATCTTCTAGATACTTATTACTTACCTCCACCTGTAGTACATATTGAATATACTGAGAATTCTTTACATTCTTAGTACAAATATTAATCGTACCATCTGAATCAAAAAATCCTAGCAAACCAATTGGAATTTTGAGTAAGATTCACACTATTTTTAATAGGAATATTTAGTGTAGAACAAACTCGATGTAGTTGCGATTTTCGAATACTATGCTGGATATAACCATTTACAATATTTACTACACGAATCATTCCTTTCTTATCATGAACACGATAGCGATAAGATTTCGAACCCGATCGTAGCTTAATGTTTCCTCCACCAATTTTATTTTGAATAAAATGTAGAAGATAAAGATCTTTTATATCTACAGTAATTTCTAGAGAAGGATATCCTTGTTTACTCACTAGAAAACATCCATCTCCATCAATAATTCCTGCAAACCATTCTTTAAAAGCTAGATCATTCGAAGCATTTTTATTTTTACTTATTTTCTTAGTTGTTACGCATGTAGTCTCTGAAGTACCTACTAGACTAGATTTAAATAGTCGTTGGTTACCTGCTGATTGCATCTTAAATACTTTATTTTCACTTGGTAGGGATACAGCAAAAAGAGTACCACTTATTACCATAGTAAAAGTATTATTAGTAAAATAATTTACAGGATGTTCCCAGCACATAGCGTAATTCGAATTCAGAATTCCTTCTGAAAAGGGCCAATTAAAACCAAAGAACCCAATCTCTAAACTCTTAATTTATTCTAAGCTCTCTTAAGAATACTTAATACTCGATCAATATACAAATATTAAGCTTAGAGATTCGACTGTACATCAAGCATCATTTCAGACACCCACAAGTGACCCAGTCTGTAGCGATCTTTTAGAAAACCGACGGTCTTAGCTCGAGCCAACCTTGACCGTTTTCACTTGCATTGCCAATAAATAAATAATTAAATAAATTATTTATTTATCCTAACTTCTGTCAAAGTTAGCATATTTGTATTACTATTTTTCTCTAAAGATTGCATAGTATCATAAATATGGACTAGAATTATGGTATGTAATTAAACATTCATCTACATAAGTCTTTATTATTTTTCACATCTGCTTATGCAAATTTCATAACTTTTAAAGATATTCTTATCTTTATTATATTAAACCACATCCTTTGTTCCAGTGGGAATAAATACTAAAAATACTCTATTATCACGATGGCTATTTATTTAATAGCATTCATTTTTTCTATTAGAACAGATGTTGATATAGAATTGGATCACCACCTCCTGCTGGATCATAGAATGAAGTATTAAAGTTACGGTCTGTTAGTAGCATTGTAATACCTCCTGCTAGAACTGGTAGTGTTAGAACTAGAAGGATTGATGTTACATAAACAGCCCATACAAATAGAGGCATTTTGTACATTGTCATACCAGAAGCTCGCATATTCATGATTGTTACCATGAAGTTCATAGCTCCTAGCATTGATGAAATACCTGATAGGTGAAGACTGAAAATAGCAAGATCTACTGAACCACCTGAGTGACTTTGTAGACCAGCTAGTGGTGGATAACTATATTTATATTCAGACTCAGTGAATATGCCAATACTCTTATATTGGATTGGACTATACCTTCATTTTATAGTTATTACGAATATTTCGTATCATAGTTTGGACTTTTACAAGATCTTCAAAAGTAGTAGATTTACGATAAGACCGACTCCAAATACGATATTCTAGAGATTTCATTCCTTTCATTGTTCCAAAGAAATAATCAATCACTCGATCAATACTCTTTCGATTCGTAGTTAGACAAGCATAATAATCTTTCTTTGCTACAACTTTCATATCTAGAATTAGACTAATTGCAACCAGTACAATTTTATCCTTCTTCTGAGTAATTTCGAAACAATGAGCTATTCGAGTAGGTCCTTTCTTCACAAAATAAAAACTACCTTCAGCCTCAGTGAATCCAATAAGCCATTCTTTACTCATAATTGAATGAACTTGTGAAATAGTAAGATCATTTTCTGTTATATTCTGCCATACATATGATTGATAATTATCTGAAATAGCAGAATATTGAATCTTACAAATTATTTCATCTTTTTGCTCTTTTGATAGAATCTTATCTTGATAAATTACTAGACTATCTCGAAACTTTTCATAACTATATTGTTTACTCGTTAGTAGAGGATATTTATTAAAAATGGGAAGAATAACTTTAAGAATATGATCCGTATTTCGAATACAATATTCTGCGCAACCATTTTCTGAGATATTAATACTTCCCACTTTAAGCCCACTCTTAATAAAGTAAAGAAGACGAAGGTTATATTTACTTTGGCTCACTTTAAAACAAAAAGTTCAATTATCTTTTTTAGTACGACCAAAATAAAAACAACCATGACCATCTACTACTCCAACAAGCCAATTGTAAAAGGAATTATATGATGAATTTTTCGTAAAAATACTATAAAATGCACTACGTGTAGTCTCTGATGGAAACATATATTTCCAGGCGGATTGTCCCCATGTCGATGACATTTTTACATTCTCTTTCATTAGAGAAGTATTCATCTTCGTATACATAGTTATGTATTTGAGGAGTTTCCCGCATCGAGTAGTGTTTACCGACAGCTTATCCTTGTTAACTGTCCATCCAGGTCCAGCTCCTTGTTCTACGAAAGCGCTAGCTAGTAGAAGGATTAGACTAGGAGGAAGTAGCCAGAAACTAATATTGTTTAGTCGAGGGAAAGCCATATCAACTGCACCAAGCATTACTGGTACAAAGTAGTTACCAAAACCACCCATTAGAGCAGGCATAACCATAAAGAAAATCATAAGGAAAGCATGGGCAGTAATAATAACGTTAAATAGTTGATGGTTTCCAGCAAGAACTTGTACACCAGGAGCAGCTAGTTCAGCACGGATTAGTACTGAGAACATTGTACCTAGAAGTCCTGAGAATACAGCAAAGATAAGGTAAAGAGTACCAATATCTTTAGCATTTGTAGAATATAGCCATCGTGTCATGAATAATAGTATATTCATACGAATATTCATAAACTTATTAGTAATAATCATAATAATGAGGTATTTATACATTTTGGTTCTTATAGAGGACAAAAGGAGAATCGAACTCCCACGGGTAATAACCCAGATAATTAGCAATTATCCTTACTTCACCAATAGCCGTTTGTCCTAGATGATTCTTATACAGTCCACATTTTTAATTAATACTTAATAAAAAGCATACTTATAAATATAAAAGGGGAAATATTTGAAAAATATCAATCAGCCGCAAGTTCCCTTACGGCTACCTTGCTATAACTTCACCTCAGTTCCATTTTCAATGTCCTTGAAAAGAATATTCCAAGTTCCATCTTCCAACATAACCAAGATGTGATAGACAGTTAGTATCTCCTTAATAGAACAATTCACCGTTCCGTACTAATAAACGATTACTCGGTATTCCTGATTCATGTAGACGAATTTCAGTCTACAATCCTTATTCAATCTTATTTAATAGATTTGCTCCATCTCTCGATTTTGCATCTTATTGTTAGATTTTAGTAGCACGTCTGTAGCCCATACTCCATAAGGGTCATGACGGCTTATCGTATTCCATTTTAGTGACTTTTATCAAGTTCACAGGAGAAAGAATTCATTTCTACTATGGATTGCGTTCGTTAGCGGACTTAACCTAACATCTTACGACACGAACTGACGACAGCCATGCAACGCCTGTGAAGTCTCAAATCTGAAACAACATTCAAGGAGAGGTAAGGTTCTACGCGTATTGACGTATTAAACAACATGCTCCACACCGGGTCTTAAGGATGGTCTAATCTTTTTGCTTTCAATCTTGAGAAATTACTAACAAGGTGTTACACATACAGCCTTTCGCTTCTTCTCTGATATTCCTTCTATTGTCATAGTTACCAAAGAATTAGTGTAAATAGTTTACGGTTTGGACTACTCAGGTAGCTAATCTGTTTCGCTCCCCAAACTTTCATCTCTCAGCGTCAATTCTTACTTGGAAAATTGCTTTCGCCTTTAGTATTCCACTAGATATCAACGAATATCATCTCTACTTCTAGCATTCTATTTTCCTCCATTGAATTCAAGCTATATTTCAAGCCGCCTACAGATCCTTAAAACCTATTTATTTATTCAACGTTTGCCCAGTTCGTATAACCGCGTCGGCTGGCACGAGACTTAGATTGGACTAATAGTAAGGTAACGTCATCATCCTCCCTTACGACACTCTACTAAACTTCGAGTTCTGGTTAGCTGGGTCACTCGTTAAAGCATTGCCCAATATTCTCCTCTGCAGCAATCAGAAAACTGATCAATCGGTCTATTAAAACCAATTGCGGAAATTGAAGCTTTCGCTCTTTTCTATTTGTCACTGGCTTGTTGAGCCGTTACCTCAACAACTACCTACAAAATGAAGAATGAATCAAGGGTATCTATTCTTCTTATCTTCGCCTGCACGCAATAACTAAATTCTTACGAATTTACTCTCACTCGCATGAGTAAAACTACCAGAAAACGTTCGAACATTGCTAAGATTAAACAATTACAAACTAAATAAATAGAAATTATTCTCTATTTATTTTTAAGAATTCTTTTAGAATCTATCATATCCAATTATATTTCCTTTAATATATCAACAATTATATTCAACCATATAAGTATGTGTATAGTATGTGTATAGTATACATACTCACATATATAAGTAACTATATTGTGCTTATGCATTCAATTTATCCGATAATCCCTTTATTAAAAATAATAGAACTATTATTCTAGTCATACTCAAATGCTTTACAACATTTATTCTCCACTTGAACAATTTGAAGTTTCTAGTCTTGTTTCACTAGATCTTCCTATTTTTGGACAATTCCATATTTCTCTAACTAACCTAGGACTATACACAATCATCACTGTAATCCTAGCTATTGCTTTCCATGCTGTTGCATTCAACAATCACAAACTTGTACCTAGCCGATGGAGTCTTGCTCTAGAAGCTTGCTTTGCTTCAGTACATGGTCTAGCTAAAAGTCAACTAGGAGCAAAAAATGAACGATACTTCCCATTCATTTATGCTCTATTCTTCTTCCTACTATTTGCTAACCTAAACGGTAACATTCCTTACGGATTTACAATTACTACATCAGTTATTGTTTGTCTTGGACTAAGTACAATGATCCTTACAGGTGTTACAATCCTAGGTCTAAGCATCCACAAACTACACTTCTTCTCATTCTTCCTACCTGCTGGTACACCTCTAGCTCTAGTTCCAATTCTTGCTCCAATTGAACTAATTTCTTACCTAGCTCGTGCACTATCACTAGGAGTTCGGCTACTTGCTAACATGGCTGCTGGACACTCACTTATGAAAATTCTAGGTGGATTCCTATTCACACTATTCACATCTAGCTTCCTAGTAAGTATCCTAACAATTATTCCATTCGTAGTATTCGTTGCTATTGTAGTTCTAGAGTTTGCAGTTTCATTCCTTCAAGCTTATGTATTCTGTATTCTAACATCATCATATCTAAAAGATGCTATTGACCTACACTAATAACAATACTCCCCTTTTTATTATTAACACATATAAGTATGTGTATTATAATAATAACAATTTACATTATAGGCAAATCGGTTATTACCATTATTCTTTAGACTTATTGTCTACGACCAATCATTCATATTTACAGTATCATAATATGATCCTAATTACTCTTCTAATCCTCCCTCTAATTGGTGTTCTTCTAATTGCTCCTTCTTACCGAAGTCAAGAAAATGCAGCTCTTATGAACATCTCAGGAGACCCTAATACTAAACTAAAAACTACAGCCCTAGTAGTTTCTATTATTACATTCCTGTATTCTCTTAGTCTACTAGTTCTGTTTGATCCTACTACAGCTGACTACCAATTCACTTACCAATTTGCTGATAAAAATATTTTCTCTTCTGATTTCCAAATTGGTATTGATGGTATCTCAGTATACTTCGTAGTTCTTACTACTTTCCTATTCCCTATTTCTTTCCTTGCTAGCTGGAAAATTTCATCATCTCCACTAGCAGGTGGTAACAAATATAATATTAAATTCTATCTATGTACAATGCTTATCCTAGAAGTACTTCTTATCCTAGTATTCATTGTTACAGATATTATGCTATTCTATATTTTCTTCGAAAGTGTTCTTATTCCTCTATTCCTTATTGTTGGTATTTGGGGAAGTAGTGCAAATCGAGTACGTGCTGCATTCCTTCTATTCCTATTCACACTTATCGGTTCACTATTTATGCTACTTTCAATCCTAGCTATTTATTACAATGTTGGATCTACAGATTTCGCACTTATCTCTCAATATACTTTTGATCTAAATTCTCAAAAAATCCTATGGATCGGAGTATTCATCAGTATGGCCGTTAAATTCCCACTTTGGCCTCTTTACTCATGGCTATACCGAGCCCATGCTGAAGCTCCTATTGCAGGAAGTATTCTACTAGCTGGTATTGTTCTAAAAATGGCTACATATGGTAGTCTACGAATTCTACTACAATTCCTACCAGATGCATCATACTACTTCAGCCCTCTAGTACAAACTCTTGCAGTTCTAAGTATTATTTATGCTAGTCTTGCTACTCTACGACAAACTGATTTTAAAGCTCTTGTTGCTTATTCAAGTATTGGACATATGGGTATTATCGCTCTTGGACTATTCTCTAATACTGTTCAAGGAGTTGAAGGATCAATCCTTCTATCTATTGCTCATGGATTCGTAAGTCCTGCACTATTTATCCTTGTAGGTGCTGTTCTTTACGACCGATTCCATACTCGTACAATCCGATACTACCGAGGAGTTGTAACATATATGCCAATCTTTGCCGTACTATTCTTCCTATTCACTATCTTCAATGCTGGTATTCCACTAAGTGCTAACTGGGTTGGTGAAATCCTTTGTCTTATTGGTACATATCAAATGAACCCTATTGTTGGTATCCTTGGTGCTACAGGTATTGTTCTAAGTGCTGCTTACTCTATTTGGCTATACAACCGAATCACTTTCGGTACATACAGCCAATACCTAAACTACACTAAAGATATTAATCGGCGAGAATTCCATGCTATTCTACCTCTACTACTACTTACAGTACTATTTGGTATTATGCCAAACATCGTTCTAGATAATATCGATACTAGTGTAACAACACTACTTTATAAACTTCCTTAATTTAATTAATTTCTCAATCCATTCAACATTACAAATACTAAATAAAAAAGTAAATAAAAAGAAAATATGCGATCTACTTTGCTCTATCAACAATTGTACTAACAATGGTGCTGGTGAGTCCATTCTTTCTGGTTTAATTGTTGGTTAAATGTTGGTTTAATATTGGTTAAATGTTGATAAAATGTTGGTTAAATGTTGATTAAATGTTAAATGTTATTAAATGAATAGTTAAACAAATGGAAAATAGTTTCTAATTTGATAAAGTTAGAGAGGGGATAGATTCAATACGATTCATTCCCCTTAGAAGGATATAAATGATAAGATATAAATGATAAGAAGGATCTAAATGATAGGGAGGATATAAATGGATAAGGAGGAGGTTAATAAAGATACCAAAGATTTTTATTTTGATTGCAAAGATAGAGGGAAGGATAAGAAAGATTGCAAGGATACCGAAGATCCAATTGCAAGATAGGGAGGATAACAAGGATTAAGAGGATAAATATGGGATATCGGATTATGAATATCGAATAAGCAATATCGAATATCGGATTACCAATAACCAATTTATTTCATGGGACGGTCTAAATTATAAGTATGCGTATATTAGTAATATGGTTCCAGTTGGTTGATTCGTTCATGGATGATGAAGATAATCAAAGAATTGTTGGAATTCTATCAATTCATCTTCATTCTATCAATATGGAGAGTATCGAGTATCATTCTATCGAGGTCGGAGTAAGAGTCAAAGTTGGAGTAGGAGTCCAAGTCGGAGTCGTAATCTCAATCCAATCCCAATCCGAATCATAATCAAATAAAAATAGAAATGGAAATAAGAAGATAAGAAGATAACAATGATAACAATCCATCACTAAGTCACTCAATGACTTAGTGACCTAGTGACTTAGTGAGTAAGTAAGTGAATCCAATCCAATATCAATCATAGTTAGTCAGTCATAGCAAACAAGAACATAACCAATAATGAAGGAGGAGAAGGAGAAGAAGAAAGAGAAGTATACTGGATTCTATTCTTCTAATTCTAATTATGATGGTCATAACCATATATCATCATATAACATCATCATATAACATCATAGCCAGGTCCATCCGTCCTTTATTGATTATTAGAATGACCAATATATAAGTATGTGTATAATATAAATATATCAACAACCATATTCAATCTTTAGCATATTGAATCTTTAGCACCTTGAAGGACTCGAACCCTCAATCTCCTAATCCGAAGTTAGGCGCTTTGACCAGTTTAGCTAAAGATGCAAAAGAACACACAATAACAAATTATCTTACTTTACTAATAATTCAAACTGTAAGCAATGGGAAAAAAATATTTGTTATACTCTTATCTTGCAAGTAATCAATTATATTCTTGCAAGTAATTAATTATATTCTTGTAAGTAATTAATTATATTCTTGTAAGCAGTGGGACTTGTAAAATTTTTATTTTACTATGGCCCACTGGCTTTTGTTATTAGAATGTTTCTATTACTTAGAATAGAAAGATGTGTAAGCAGTGGGACTTGTAAAAATCTTTTTTACTATGGCCCACTGACTATTATAGCTTAGATTTTATATTTTGTATTTTATTTCTTCCAGTGTAAGCAGTGGGACTTGAACCCACACAGCTTTGAAACTACTATTTCCTAAGAATAGCTTGGCTACCAATTTCAACATGCTTACTTTACTTATTCATCCCTATACTATACAAATATAGGAGAAGATAATTCTTAATGTTTACCCTTTTCTGTTGGATTACCAATGATATCTCATAGTAATATACTCGTTATTCTCTTACTATTTCAGACATATATTTATTATGCTTGGTGCTGCTAAATACATTGGATCAGGAATTGCTACTCTTGCACTTGCAGGAGCAGGAATCGGTGTAGGTATTGTATTCTACGCTCTTATCCAAGGAACATCACGAAACCCTAGTGTTAAAAACCAACTATTCCAATACGCTGTTCTAGGATTTGCTCTAGCAGAGGCTACTGGACTATTTGCACTAATGGTATCATTCATGATCCTATTCTCTTAATTCTTCTAATTTCATTCTTAGGGGATTCATATTCCCTTTCCATTCATTCTCACTACATCCCATCCATTAACCCCACCCACTTACTTACCTACGAAACTTACCAACGAAACTTACCAACGAAACTACAACAATGACAATCACAATGATTCAAGGATAACACACACACAATACTTATATTGTTGTGTACAATTCTTGTGTCCTATTATTGTCTCCTATTATTGTGCCCTATTATTGTGTCCTATTGTTCGTCCTATCATTGTCTATCATTCTATATCATTGTCCCTCCTATCCTACCCTCATAGACTTGGTTATTATTATATACTTAGTTATAGCTAACTATTCATCCCTACACACACCCACTATCTTACTACATTACACTACCAGAATATCTTTACCTTCCTTACTATTACTATTGGTAACATATTATATTCGAATACCCCCACAATATTTACAATTACCTACCCATATCATTATCCTTCCTACTATATTTATCACTCTATCCCTCTCTTACCCATATACTTACAATATTGATATCCCTACCCCTATCATTCACATATTCATATTTATCCATACTACTATTCTATTGATCCCAACCATCCCATCTATCTACTATCTACATATCTATCCATATCTTACATACCATCTCATTATTATACATACCCACCCTTACACTCACTTACAATATCATATACTTACAATATCATATACTTACTCCATCACTCACAATCTATTACTCATATACTTTTATATATAAGTATGCGTATATATTATCATATATCTATACAATTAGCTACTCATAACCAATTACCATCCTTCACTATTTCTATCAATATATCTATTCAACAACTACCATCCTTCACTATTTCTATCACTATCCATTTTACTATTACAATCATAATAAAGATAAAGGATAAACGATAAGGGTTACTATCACTATTACAATTATGATAAGAATTCCTACCCATCTTACTATTACAATTATTATTATAATTAGCATTCCTATCCATCTTACTATTACAATAATGATAACGATTACTATTAGAGTAACCAATTATCATTACTATTGCTATAATAATTCCAATAATAATTCCAATACTAATAATTCCAATAATAATTACAATACCACTATCACCAACTATCACCAACTATCACCAACTATCACCAACTATCTAACACACACACAATTATAAGTATGTGTATCATAATCATATATAAACAATACATTCACCATCTTCCAATCTATCCATCCAATCAATCATTCATATACCAATACAAACTACCTACTACCCAATCTATTATCTACCTATCTAACCATATAACCATCTAATCATCTAACCTACACTAATACAATTATCTTCCAATCTATCCATCCAATCAATACAATCATCCATCCATACCAACTATCAACCTATTCATTCACTATCCTACCCATCCATCATCAATACAATCAATACAATCAATACAATCCATACCAACTATCAATCTATTCATCTACCAATACCAATACAATCATCTACTATCTATCACTATCTATCACTCTACCACTATGACTACTACCCATACATATTATATCAGTACTATTATCATTCAGAGTACCAGTATGGATATCAATATCATTACTACTACCATTATATCTATCTTACTATGACTACCACTATGAGTATATGGATATGACTATCACTATCACTACCAATTACACTACCAATAATAATAATAATAATAATAATTACACTATTACACTACCAATTATACTAACACTATCAATTACAATAAGACTACCGCTATCACTAACTATTTAATACACTAACTATTTTATACTATCACAATATATAAGTATGTGTATCATAATACATATATAACCAATTAACTAACTAGAAGAGAATAATATAATTAGTTTTATTATAAAACTACTATATAATTAGTTCATTGGTCAGTTATTGGTTCATCAATCAATTACTTAATCAATTCATCCATCAATTAGTCCATCAATCAATAACTTAATAAGATAATCAATCAATTACATTATTACATAATAATTAGATAATAAGATAATAAAATTATTACATTATCAGATTATTCAATTATTTTATTATTCAATTATTCAATTATTAGATTATTCAATTATTAAATTATTCATTACTTAATTAGTTGATTAGTTGATCATATAATAAGTTATTAATATTTCCATTATTATACCTACCATTATTCCCATTATTATAGCTACCATTACCAATATTATAGATACCATTACCAATATTATACATACCTACATAAGAAGACAATAAGACAATAACAATTCATTCATTACTTACTTACTTACTTATTAGTCAATTAGTTAACCAGATAATCATTCAATTAGTTCCATTAATTAATTAGTCAATTATTTAATAAGTTATACAATTATTCAATTATAATAATTACTATTACTATCCTCCCCACCCTACCATACTTCTATTATTCAATACTTTATCAATATTATCCATCCATCTATTATACTAGAATACTATTATACTATAATACTAATATACTTACCAATTACTACACTACCACCAATATTCATAGTATTATTAACCTATCCATTCATCCATCTATCCATCTTACTACCAAGATAATTATTACTATTATAATTCTCTATCCATCCAACTACCAATAGAAGGATATCTATTATTATCTATCCATCTATCTCACTATTACTACTACTATTTATTATTCCCTCTCTATCTAACTATCAATATCATTACCAATAGTAGTATGATTACTACTATCATTATGGTAACTACTATTAGTATCACTATCATTCATACTATCACTATCTATACCATTATCACTATCTATTATCACTATAATAACTACCATAGTATGGTTAACTATTCATATTATTATCACTATAACTATCCTTATCCTTACCATTATTCATATCTATCTATCATATCTATCTATTATATCTATCTATCTAACTATCTAGCTATAATATTCATATTCATCTATCTATTAATTAATCTATTTATCTATTCATCTATCTATTAATCTAACTATGATTACCATTATGATTAACATTATGATTACCATTATTATTACCACCATTATTATAATAATTCATCTACCTAGCTATCATTACCATGATAATAATTATAATAATAATTCATCTATCTAGCTATCATTACCATGATAATTAAATATCTATCTCTCTATCCTTCTCTCTATCCTTCTATCTATCACTCTATCAATTAGATTGATCTATCTATCATATTCATCTATTCATCTATCCCTCTCTATCTATTACTATCTATCACTATCTATTACTATCTATCACTATATATCAATATATCTCCATCTACCACTATCCCTCCATCTATTACTATTAGAATTGATATTATCCTTATCAATATGATTATAACTATCCTACTAATCTATCTTACTAATCTATCTCTCCTACTAATCTATCTAAATCTATCTAAATCTATCTATATCTCTATCTATCTATCTATCTATGACTATGACTACCACTATCATTACCATTATTATTACCTAGTCTACTATCATATTCATTATCATTATCATTACCTAGCCTACTATGATTATCTAGACCACTACTACTATTATAATAATTAGTATAATAAATAATAATAATAACTAGTATGCCTGCCACTATGACTACCATACTAATGATAATAATAGAAGAATAATGAATAGTAATATAATTGGTTACCAGGGATAATAAATAACCAATATAACAATAATAATGAATAAATAATATTATAAGTATATTTATATATCAACAATACACCCTTACCTAGCTAGGGAGAGAAGAAGATGTACTACTATGGAATATGGATAATAATATATTATTATTGGTATGGATAATTGGATAATATAAATATATATTATTAATTGGTATGGATATTGGATATAATATGGTTATATGGTAGTCTAATATGGTAATCTAATATTCTATTCTATATATTCTATTCTATTCTATTCTATTCTATTCTATTCTATTCTATTCTATTCTATTCTATTCTATTCTATTCTATTTGTAATGGATATAATAAATAAATAATAATAATTGGTATGGATATTGGATATAATTAATTTATATAATAATGATATGGTATGGTATGGTATGGTATTATATAATAATATATAATATTGTATAATATTGTATATTATTGTATTGTATGGTATTGTAATATTAGTATGATATGATATTGTATTGTAATAGGTATGGTATGATATGGTATGGTATGGATAGATATGTATATATAATATTGGTATGGATATAAAATAATATATAAATATATTAATAATATAATTATGTATATTGGTATATATTATCTATCTAATAATATATGATATAGTATGATATAATATGATATATTATGATATATTATGATATAGTGATATGAATATAATAATATATAATATTATGTGATGGTGTATGGATGGATGGGATAGTAATAGTGATAAATATAAATAATATATATGTTACTATAGAATAGTAGTAGTGGATATAATTATATATGATATAATATAATCTATAGAGGTATGGGATGGTAATGATTATATTGATATGAGTAATATGATGGATGTATGTGATAAAGATATCTGAATAGTGATGTAAATAGAGGATAGGGAGGGTATCTATTTCTAAATATATGAATGAATGTAAGGGTGTATGTTGGCTAAGATATCATATATTGTGTATAATAGAGGATGGTGTAGTCCCTTTCTTTCTCTTAGATGGGTATGTAAGGATGAAGGTATATGAAGTATAGAGATACCATATAGTAAGTATAAATATGGGTATGAATAGAATAGTTTAAGATATACTTAATATGTTATATTGTAAATATAAATAATGAGTATATTTTATATGAGGGATAGAATAATGTAGATAGAATAGGAAAAATAGATGAATATATTAGGTAAATTTTTTGTATTGTATTTATTTACTAAGTTTTTTTTTTTTGTGTAAGTTTTTAAGGTAAATAAATAGAGTAATAATATATATTATATATTGATTGAAGTAGTAGTAGTTAAAAATAAAGTTTTAAGTTGTTCTTCTTCTCTCATCCCCTTAATTGAGGGGTGTATTGATTATTTACAATAAGTAAATAATAAGGTAGGATTAAAAAAGATCCTAATTATGACAATTAAATAATAAATTAATTAAATCATAATACCTATATTAAAATATAATTTAAAATATAGATTATTTTAGCTGAAAGAGGGAATTGAACCCTCGAATTACAAGTATGAATCGTATGGTTTACCACTAGCCTATTTCAGCGGTTAGGTTTTTTTTAACTTATAATGGTAAGTTGAGAGTAAAGTAAGATGGCTAGTTTTTTAGGTTGTGTTTTAGAGGGATGAGGGGTAGATGTTTAGGGTGAATTTTTGAAAAAATCGTATACTTATAATAGTATGTGATGATAAATGAAAATATGTAGGGTTTGTGGATGGGGGGGTGAATGTTGGTATGAGTCCGGAAGAATAAGACAGGGGGACAAGTGTAATCTTGTGCCCAGTGTCTGGGAGCTTTATAGGCATTTCAAAGCATTGAAAATGCCTTATAAAGGTCAATTCTTCAACTATAAAAAAATTTTTTATAGAGGGAGAATGGCCCTGTAATTGAAGGATTTTTATTTTTAAATTCATTTTTTATTTCATTCCAAAATTCGATTCCTCGAAATTTGGAATCTTTCGATGCATTACCATCGATCGAAAGAAAAAATAAAAATTCTCTAAAACTTGAGACCTATCATTCTTACAACTCTATACTAATTCAAATACTAATTCGAATTCTTTAATACTTCTATACTTCTTCACACGATAGAAATAGTACATCTAAGACCTCTATCCTTATCTCTCCAATATCACTTTCTTACATGTGAATCTTTAGGTGAAATTAGACGAGTAAGAATCCCTTAAACTCTCAATTATTATCTATCTTATCTGGTTGGGAGCAAAAATTATAAGTGTGTGTTAATAATTAACAGCTAATCAATAAATATGTAAGTTATAAAAAAAGTAAAAGGTTGAAATAATAAATTTATAAAATTGTGAAAGAGAGAAGGAGTAATGGAAGTATGTATTCTATTATCTTAAGAATTATTTCAACCTTGAACATAATATATACTATAAGAGTTAAGAAGAAGCATATAATGGTAAATCTAGCTTAACAGGTAGAGCACCGATCTGTGGATTCGGCTGATTTGGTTCAAGTCCAAAGTTTTACCCCTAATTCTTATCTATTCTCATATTGAAAATAGGGAAGGAATAGGTTTATCATAATTGAAATAAGTCACTACTTATTAGATAAGTTATAAAGTTTCAATAAATCAAACACAATTCTAAAGAATAAAAAGTATAGAAAGAGAAAAATGAATTTTATTTAATTCAATTTTTGTAATAAAGTGAGTTGAGAAACTAAAAATTTATAGTAGATTCAATACTTTATTGATGTATTTTCAATATTGACAGAAATTATACTAAGATAAACTATTCCATTCCCCTGTAAAGTGTATGAGTAAAAAGAAGAGGAAGAAACTTCCTTTAGAAAATTGAGAGTAAAGAATGATATCTCTTCCTTTCTTTTCTATTCATGAAATTTTAGAAAGAAAAATAATCCTATTCTTGCTTACATACTATTGGAAAATTTAGAATCCTTTAATAAAATAAAAAACCAATTTTATAAATTTATTATTTCAACCTTTTACTTTTTTTATAACTTACATATTTATTGATTAGCTGTTAATTATTAACACACACTTATAATTTTTGCTCCCAACCAGATAAGATAGATAATAATTGAGAGTTTAAGGGATTCTTACTCGTCTAATTTCACCTAAAGATTCACATGTAAGAAAGTGATATTGGAGAGATAAGGATAGAGGTCTTAGATGTACTATTTCTATCGTGTGAAGAAGTATAGAAGTATTAAAGAATTCGAATTAGTATTTGAATTAGTATAGAGTTGTAAGAATGATAGGTCTCAAGTTTTAGAGAATTTTTATTTTTTCTTTCGATCGATGGTAATGCATCGAAAGATTCCAAATTTCGAGGAATCGAATTTTGGAATGAAATAAAAAATGAATTTAAAAATAAAAATCCTTCAATTACAGGGCCATTCTCCCTCTATAAAAAATTTTTTTATAGTTGAAGAATTGACCTTTATAAGGCATTTTCAATGCTTTGAAATGCCTATAAAGCTCCCAGACACTGGGCACAAGATTACACTTGTCCCCCTGTCTTATTCTTCCGGACTCATACCAACATTCACCCCCCCATCCACAAACCCTACATATTTTCATTTATCATCACATACTATTATAAGTATACGATTTTTTCAAAAATTCACCCTAAACATCTACCCCTCATCCCTCTAAAACACAACCTAAAAAACTAGCCATCTTACTTTACTCTCAACTTACCATTATAAGTTAAAAAAAAACCTAACCGCTGAAATAGGCTAGTGGTAAACCATACGATTCATACTTGTAATTCGAGGGTTCAATTCCCTCTTTCAGCTAAAATAATCTATATTTTAAATTATATTTTAATATAGGTATTATGATTTAATTAATTTATTATTTAATTGTCATAATTAGGATCTTTTTTAATCCTACCTTATTATTTACTTATTGTAAATAATCAATACACCCCTCAATTAAGGGGATGAGAGAAGAAGAACAACTTAAAACTTTATTTTTAACTACTACTACTTCAATCAATATATAATATATATTATTACTCTATTTATTTACCTTAAAAACTTACACAAAAAAAAAAAACTTAGTAAATAAATACAATACAAAAAATTTACCTAATATATTCATCTATTTTTCCTATTCTATCTACATTATTCTATCCCTCATATAAAATATACTCATTATTTATATTTACAATATAACATATTAAGTATATCTTAAACTATTCTATTCATACCCATATTTATACTTACTATATGGTATCTCTATACTTCATATACCTTCATCCTTACATACCCATCTAAGAGAAAGAAAGGGACTACACCATCCTCTATTATACACAATATATGATATCTTAGCCAACATACACCCTTACATTCATTCATATATTTAGAAATAGATACCCTCCCTATCCTCTATTTACATCACTATTCAGATATCTTTATCACATACATCCATCATATTACTCATATCAATATAATCATTACCATCCCATACCTCTATAGATTATATTATATCATATATAATTATATCCACTACTACTATTCTATAGTAACATATATATTATTTATATTTATCACTATTACTATCCCATCCATCCATACACCATCACATAATATTATATATTATTATATTCATATCACTATATCATAATATATCATAATATATCATATTATATCATACTATATCATATATTATTAGATAGATAATATATACCAATATACATAATTATATTATTAATATATTTATATATTATTTTATATCCATACCAATATTATATATACATATCTATCCATACCATACCATATCATACCATACCTATTACAATACAATATCATATCATACTAATATTACAATACCATACAATACAATAATATACAATATTATACAATATTATATATTATTATATAATACCATACCATACCATACCATATCATTATTATATAAATTAATTATATCCAATATCCATACCAATTATTATTATTTATTTATTATATCCATTACAAATAGAATAGAATAGAATAGAATAGAATAGAATAGAATAGAATAGAATAGAATAGAATAGAATAGAATAGAATATATAGAATAGAATATTAGATTACCATATTAGACTACCATATAACCATATTATATCCAATATCCATACCAATTAATAATATATATTTATATTATCCAATTATCCATACCAATAATAATATATTATTATCCATATTCCATAGTAGTACATCTTCTTCTCTCCCTAGCTAGGTAAGGGTGTATTGTTGATATATAAATATACTTATAATATTATTTATTCATTATTATTGTTATATTGGTTATTTATTATCCCTGGTAACCAATTATATTACTATTCATTATTCTTCTATTATTATCATTAGTATGGTAGTCATAGTGGCAGGCATACTAGTTATTATTATTATTTATTATACTAATTATTATAATAGTAGTAGTGGTCTAGATAATCATAGTAGGCTAGGTAATGATAATGATAATGAATATGATAGTAGACTAGGTAATAATAATGGTAATGATAGTGGTAGTCATAGTCATAGATAGATAGATAGATAGAGATATAGATAGATTTAGATAGATTTAGATAGATTAGTAGGAGAGATAGATTAGTAAGATAGATTAGTAGGATAGTTATAATCATATTGATAAGGATAATATCAATTCTAATAGTAATAGATGGAGGGATAGTGGTAGATGGAGATATATTGATATATAGTGATAGATAGTAATAGATAGTGATAGATAGTAATAGATAGAGAGGGATAGATGAATAGATGAATATGATAGATAGATCAATCTAATTGATAGAGTGATAGATAGAAGGATAGAGAGAAGGATAGAGAGATAGATATTTAATTATCATGGTAATGATAGCTAGATAGATGAATTATTATTATAATTATTATCATGGTAATGATAGCTAGGTAGATGAATTATTATAATAATGGTGGTAATAATAATGGTAATCATAATGTTAATCATAATGGTAATCATAGTTAGATTAATAGATAGATGAATAGATAAATAGATTAATTAATAGATAGATGAATATGAATATTATAGCTAGATAGTTAGATAGATAGATATAATAGATAGATATGATAGATAGATATGAATAATGGTAAGGATAAGGATAGTTATAGTGATAATAATATGAATAGTTAACCATACTATGGTAGTTATTATAGTGATAATAGATAGTGATAATGGTATAGATAGTGATAGTATGAATGATAGTGATACTAATAGTAGTTACCATAATGATAGTAGTAATCATACTACTATTGGTAATGATATTGATAGTTAGATAGAGAGGGAATAATAAATAGTAGTAGTAATAGTGAGATAGATGGATAGATAATAATAGATATCCTTCTATTGGTAGTTGGATGGATAGAGAATTATAATAGTAATAATTATCTTGGTAGTAAGATGGATAGATGGATGAATGGATAGGTTAATAATACTATGAATATTGGTGGTAGTGTAGTAATTGGTAAGTATATTAGTATTATAGTATAATAGTATTCTAGTATAATAGATGGATGGATAATATTGATAAAGTATTGAATAATAGAAGTATGGTAGGGTGGGGAGGATAGTAATAGTAATTATTATAATTGAATAATTGTATAACTTATTAAATAATTGACTAATTAATTAATGGAACTAATTGAATGATTATCTGGTTAACTAATTGACTAATAAGTAAGTAAGTAAGTAATGAATGAATTGTTATTGTCTTATTGTCTTCTTATGTAGGTATGTATAATATTGGTAATGGTATCTATAATATTGGTAATGGTAGCTATAATAATGGGAATAATGGTAGGTATAATAATGGAAATATTAATAACTTATTATATGATCAACTAATCAACTAATTAAGTAATGAATAATTTAATAATTGAATAATCTAATAATTGAATAATTGAATAATAAAATAATTGAATAATCTGATAATGTAATAATTTTATTATCTTATTATCTAATTATTATGTAATAATGTAATTGATTGATTATCTTATTAAGTTATTGATTGATGGACTAATTGATGGATGAATTGATTAAGTAATTGATTGATGAACCAATAACTGACCAATGAACTAATTATATAGTAGTTTTATAATAAAACTAATTATATTATTCTCTTCTAGTTAGTTAATTGGTTATATATGTATTATGATACACATACTTATATATTGTGATAGTATAAAATAGTTAGTGTATTAAATAGTTAGTGATAGCGGTAGTCTTATTGTAATTGATAGTGTTAGTATAATTGGTAGTGTAATAGTGTAATTATTATTATTATTATTATTATTGGTAGTGTAATTGGTAGTGATAGTGATAGTCATATCCATATACTCATAGTGGTAGTCATAGTAAGATAGATATAATGGTAGTAGTAATGATATTGATATCCATACTGGTACTCTGAATGATAATAGTACTGATATAATATGTATGGGTAGTAGTCATAGTGGTAGAGTGATAGATAGTGATAGATAGTAGATGATTGTATTGGTATTGGTAGATGAATAGATTGATAGTTGGTATGGATTGTATTGATTGTATTGATTGTATTGATGATGGATGGGTAGGATAGTGAATGAATAGGTTGATAGTTGGTATGGATGGATGATTGTATTGATTGGATGGATAGATTGGAAGATAATTGTATTAGTGTAGGTTAGATGATTAGATGGTTATATGGTTAGATAGGTAGATAATAGATTGGGTAGTAGGTAGTTTGTATTGGTATATGAATGATTGATTGGATGGATAGATTGGAAGATGGTGAATGTATTGTTTATATATGATTATGATACACATACTTATAATTGTGTGTGTGTTAGATAGTTGGTGATAGTTGGTGATAGTTGGTGATAGTTGGTGATAGTGGTATTGTAATTATTATTGGAATTATTAGTATTGGAATTATTATTGGAATTATTATAGCAATAGTAATGATAATTGGTTACTCTAATAGTAATCGTTATCATTATTGTAATAGTAAGATGGATAGGAATGCTAATTATAATAATAATTGTAATAGTAAGATGGGTAGGAATTCTTATCATAATTGTAATAGTGATAGTAACCCTTATCGTTTATCCTTTATCTTTATTATGATTGTAATAGTAAAATGGATAGTGATAGAAATAGTGAAGGATGGTAGTTGTTGAATAGATATATTGATAGAAATAGTGAAGGATGGTAATTGGTTATGAGTAGCTAATTGTATAGATATATGATAATATATACGCATACTTATATATAAAAGTATATGAGTAATAGATTGTGAGTGATGGAGTAAGTATATGATATTGTAAGTATATGATATTGTAAGTGAGTGTAAGGGTGGGTATGTATAATAATGAGATGGTATGTAAGATATGGATAGATATGTAGATAGTAGATAGATGGGATGGTTGGGATCAATAGAATAGTAGTATGGATAAATATGAATATGTGAATGATAGGGGTAGGGATATCAATATTGTAAGTATATGGGTAAGAGAGGGATAGAGTGATAAATATAGTAGGAAGGATAATGATATGGGTAGGTAATTGTAAATATTGTGGGGGTATTCGAATATAATATGTTACCAATAGTAATAGTAAGGAAGGTAAAGATATTCTGGTAGTGTAATGTAGTAAGATAGTGGGTGTGTGTAGGGATGAATAGTTAGCTATAACTAAGTATATAATAATAACCAAGTCTATGAGGGTAGGATAGGAGGGACAATGATATAGAATGATAGACAATGATAGGACGAACAATAGGACACAATAATAGGGCACAATAATAGGAGACAATAATAGGACACAAGAATTGTACACAACAATATAAGTATTGTGTGTGTGTTATCCTTGAATCATTGTGATTGTCATTGTTGTAGTTTCGTTGGTAAGTTTCGTTGGTAAGTTTCGTAGGTAAGTAAGTGGGTGGGGTTAATGGATGGGATGTAGTGAGAATGAATGGAAAGGGAATATGAATCCCCTAAGAATGAAATTAGAAGAATTAAGAGAATAGGATCATGAATGATACCATTAGTGCAAATAGTCCAGTAGCCTCTGCTAGAGCAAATCCTAGAACAGCGTATTGGAATAGTTGGTTTTTAACACTAGGGTTTCGTGATGTTCCTTGGATAAGAGCGTAGAATACAATACCTACACCGATTCCTGCTCCTGCAAGTGCAAGAGTAGCAATTCCTGATCCAATGTATTTAGCAGCACCAAGCATAATAAATATATGTCTGAAATAGTAAGAGAATAACGAGTATATTACTATGAGATATCATTGGTAATCCAACAGAAAAGGGTAAACATTAAGAATTATCTTCTCCTATATTTGTATAGTATAGGGATGAATAAGTAAAGTAAGCATGTTGAAATTGGTAGCCAAGCTATTCTTAGGAAATAGTAGTTTCAAAGCTGTGTGGGTTCAAGTCCCACTGCTTACACTGGAAGAAATAAAATACAAAATATAAAATCTAAGCTATAATAGTCAGTGGGCCATAGTAAAAAAGATTTTTACAAGTCCCACTGCTTACACATCTTTCTATTCTAAGTAATAGAAACATTCTAATAACAAAAGCCAGTGGGCCATAGTAAAATAAAAATTTTACAAGTCCCACTGCTTACAAGAATATAATTAATTACTTACAAGAATATAATTAATTACTTGCAAGAATATAATTGATTACTTGCAAGATAAGAGTATAACAAATATTTTTTTTCCCATTGCTTACAGTTTGAATTATTAGTAAAGTAAGATAATTTGTTATTGTGTGTTCTTTTGCATCTTTAGCTAAACTGGTCAAAGCGCCTAACTTCGGATTAGGAGATTGAGGGTTCGAGTCCTTCAAGGTGCTAAAGATTCAATATGCTAAAGATTGAATATGGTTGTTGATATATTTATATTATACACATACTTATATATTGGTCATTCTAATAATCAATAAAGGACGGATGGACCTGGCTATGATGTTATATGATGATGTTATATGATGATATATGGTTATGACCATCATAATTAGAATTAGAAGAATAGAATCCAGTATACTTCTCTTTCTTCTTCTCCTTCTCCTCCTTCATTATTGGTTATGTTCTTGTTTGCTATGACTGACTAACTATGATTGATATTGGATTGGATTCACTTACTTACTCACTAAGTCACTAGGTCACTAAGTCATTGAGTGACTTAGTGATGGATTGTTATCATTGTTATCTTCTTATCTTCTTATTTCCATTTCTATTTTTATTTGATTATGATTCGGATTGGGATTGGATTGAGATTACGACTCCGACTTGGACTCCTACTCCAACTTTGACTCTTACTCCGACCTCGATAGAATGATACTCGATACTCTCCATATTGATAGAATGAAGATGAATTGATAGAATTCCAACAATTCTTTGATTATCTTCATCATCCATGAACGAATCAACCAACTGGAACCATATTACTAATATACGCATACTTATAATTTAGACCGTCCCATGAAATAAATTGGTTATTGGTAATCCGATATTCGATATTGCTTATTCGATATTCATAATCCGATATCCCATATTTATCCTCTTAATCCTTGTTATCCTCCCTATCTTGCAATTGGATCTTCGGTATCCTTGCAATCTTTCTTATCCTTCCCTCTATCTTTGCAATCAAAATAAAAATCTTTGGTATCTTTATTAACCTCCTCCTTATCCATTTATATCCTCCCTATCATTTAGATCCTTCTTATCATTTATATCTTATCATTTATATCCTTCTAAGGGGAATGAATCGTATTGAATCTATCCCCTCTCTAACTTTATCAAATTAGAAACTATTTTCCATTTGTTTAACTATTCATTTAATAACATTTAACATTTAATCAACATTTAACCAACATTTTATCAACATTTAACCAATATTAAACCAACATTTAACCAACAATTAAACCAGAAAGAATGGACTCACCAGCACCATTGTTAGTACAATTGTTGATAGAGCAAAGTAGATCGCATAAGATGGAATGAATCCGTCGTCTAGTTTACTCATTGTTGAACTTGTATGGCTTAGGTTTGTTGATAGTCCATATCCAAATAGTTGTTCAATAAGACCTCGATCTAGTTGTTTTGAAACAACATATCCTAGTCCTAGAGATGCAGGAATTAGGTAAGTATTATATAGAACTTCAATGTAGTATTTACCATTGAAGAATTTATACATATTGTATCCAAGTGTTGATTGGATAGCTGCATTTAGGAATGCTGCACCGTAGTGGTAAAGATAGAATGCTAGGTATGCAGATGAGAAAGTAATGATTGTAGGCAGGAGTTTAAATAGTGTAGGAATTACTTCTGCTTCGATGAGAGAGATATGAGATGGGTGAATGAATAGAGAGTTAGCAGCAAAATCTGTACCCATACCTACAAATAGATCTCGACCAATGTAACCGAAGAAGATAGCAAGAAGTGAAAGAACAGTCATCGGAATCATTGCAAAGATAGCAGCATCATGTGCAGATTCGTATACTTTCTTAGGAGAGTTAGGGTATGAAAGGAAAGTCATAGAAATTAGTCGGATACTATAGAATGCTGTAAGTCCAGCAGAGATAGATCCGAACCAATATGCAATAGATCCATGGAATACGTATTGAGAGAATGCTAGTTCTAGGATTAGATCTTTAGAGTAGAATCCAGTCATGAATGGAACAGCTATTAGACTTAGAGATCCAATTAGAATAGCAGTGTAAGTAAATGGAAGAAGAGGAAGGAATCCACCAAGTCGTCGTTGATCTTGTTGATCAAATGTAGCATGTAGAACTGCACCAGCTGAAAGGAATAGAAGAGCCTTAAAGAAAGCGTGGTTAACTAGGTGGAATAGAGCAGTGTTATATTGTGAAAGTCCACAAGCAAGGAATAGGTAACCCATTTGTGAACAAGTTGAGAAAGCAATAACTCGTTTTAGATCATTTTGGAATAGTCCAGTAGATGCAGCGAAGAAAGCTGTAATAGATCCAATCCAAGTAATAGCAATAAGAGCTGTAGATGAGTATTCTAGTAGAGGACTAGATCGTAGTAGAACATAAACTCCGGCAGAAACAAGAGTAGCAGAGTGGATAAGTGATGAAACTGGTGTTGGTCCGGCCATAGCTGTAGGAAGCCAAGTATTTAGACCAATTTGAGCACTTTTACCCATACTTCCGAATAGAAGTAGTAGTCCAATAATTGTAAGTGCACTCTCGTTCATAAGAGGAGCTAGAGAGAATACTGTAGAGAAATCAACGTTACCAAATAGGAATACGATGGCAAGGAATGAAACAGATAGAGCCATATCACCTACACGGTTAACAATAAATGATTGCATTGCTGATTTATTAGCTTCAATGATTGTGAACCAGAAGTTAATAAGTAGATAAGAACAAACAGCAATGAATTCCCATCCAACGAAAAGAATAAAGTAATTATCTCCTGAAACAAGAACTACCATGAAGAATGTAAATAGACTTAGGTAAGAGAAGAATCGTTGGTTATGAGGATCAGCACTCATATAATCAATTGAGTAAAGGTGTACTAGAGAAGAAATTACAAGAACAGTGGTAATAATAGACATTGATAGACTATCGAATGTAAATGACCAAGAAACTGTAAGAACTTCAGAATGTAGCCAATTACCAAGGTGAATTGTAACTGGAGAATGACATAGTACTACTTCATAGAATGCTACAATAGAAAGAATAGCAGAGATAGCTAGACAAGATGTAGTAATAATGTGAGCACCAGTAACTCCAATTTTTCGTCCAAAGAAACCAGCTGACATAGCACCTAGACAAGGAAGTAGAAGGAAAGTTAGATACATATTTTAGTTTTGATTATTTGATAGTGAAATTGATCCTCGTAGTCGGTAGTAAGCTACTAGAATACCTAGTCCAATAGCAGATTCAGCAGCAGCTAGTAGAATAATATAAATAGCATATGTTTGTCCTAGGATATCATCAAAGTTGATTGATGAAATAAGTACTAGGATAGTAATAGATAGTAGGATGATCTCAATAGAGAAAATCATTAGAAGAATGTTTTTTCGATTAAGAACAAATCCTAGAATACCAATAGTAAATAGAATAAGGCTAAGATTCATAATAATATGAAATGATTCTTATTGGGAAGAAGAAGAGAATGAATAAAATCTAAGATTATCGAGAACTACCCGACTCGAACGGGCATAATCCAAACTGACAATTTGGTGCATTAACCGATTATGCTAAGATCCCTAATAGCCTATATTAGTAAGGGGAATGATATCTCCTTATTAAATAGAATAATTTTTTTAGTAGCTTAAGTTAACAGCAGGGATATCAAAAGCAATAAGAATACTTGGCACTAGGATTAGTAGTGCGATGGCCATTGGAAGAAGTTGTGTCCAACAGAAGATCATAAGTCGATCGTATCGTTGTCGTACGAATGTAGCACGTACCCAAACGAAGAAGAACATGAATAGGAGAGCTTTAGCAGCAAGAATTAGACTTTGTAGGTTAATGAAAGTTTCTTGAACGAAAATTTCAGGGAATGCGTATCCTCCAAGGAATAGAATAGAAGAGAATGTAGACATAAGAACTACACCGCTATATTCAGCAAGATAGAAGAATACGAAAATCATACCAGAGTGCTCTGTCATGAATCCACATACAAGTTCTGATTCAGCTTCAGGAAGATCGAATGGTGTACGATTTAGTTCAGCAAGTGCTGAAACTAGGTATAGAATGAAAATTGGGAATAGAGGAACAATGAACCAAATAGCTGTTTGAGCTTGTACAATAGTAGTAAAGTTAAGAGATCCAGCAAGTAGAACAACTGCAAATACACAAGTTGAGAAAATAAGTTCATAACTAACCATTTGAGCTGTAGCCCGTAGAGATCCAAGGAATGAATATTTAGAGTTAGCAGCCCATCCGGCGAATAGAGCACCGTAAACTCCAATAGATGAAACAGCTAGAGAGAATAGCATACCAATAGATAGATCAGTAATAGCCATTCCTGGTCCAAATGGAATAGGAGCCCATCCAAGTAGACTAAATACTAGTGAAATCATAGGAGCAAGGAAGAATAGTGCTTTATTAGATTGTGCTGGAATAATTTGTTCTTTAACTACACATTTTAGAGCATCAGCGAAAGGTTGAAGTACTCCGTAATATCCAACTACATTAGGACCAATTCGTCGTTGCATTGATCCCATTACTTTACGTTCAATAATAGTCATCCAAGCAACACAAAGAAGCATTGGTACAAATACTAGAAGAATTAGAATAATTGATACAATAGGTCCTTGTGAAACTGAAATATCAAATGTTTTGAGATCAAATAGATTAGTCATAAGAAATAGAATAGAATAGATAAATGAAAAATATTAAAAATATAAAATAGCATTTTAGCTAGGAGCTGATGAATAGGGGAAGGAAGGAATTAGGCAACTGATTCCATCCATTCTAGGTATTTTTCTGGACTAACTGCTTCAATACAGATAGGCATAAATCCATGTAGGATTCCACATAGTTCAGAACATTGTCCGTAGAATAGTCCTTCTCGCTCTACAATTGTAGATGTTTGGTTTAGTCGTCCTGGGATACCATCTACTTTCATACCTAGTGAAGGTACAGCAAATGAATGGATAACATCTTGTCCAGTAACGATGAATCGAATGTTAGTGTTTACAGGCACTACTACATTGTTATCAACATCTAGAAGTCGTAGTTGTCCGTCAGCTAGATCTGATTCTGGTACCATGTAAGATTCGAATTCAATTGATTCTCCATCTTCATTTAGGAAGTCAGAGTATTCGTATGACCAGTACCATTGATGTCCAACAGCTTTAATTGTCATTGATGGAGTAAATACTTCATCTGTTAGGTAAAGTAGTTTAAAGCTTGGGAATGCAATAGCAATTAGAATTAGAGCAGGAGAAATTGTCCATACTAGTTCAATTACTGTTCCGTGGTGGAAGTGATGAGTAATTGGAGATTTTTTCTCGTTAAAATGTTTTACTGTAGAGTAAATTGCCCAAGATACTCCAAATACAATAATAATTAGGTAGAAAGCAATAGAATCTAGAAGTTCTGAAATTCCTTCTTGTACTGGAGAAGCAGCATCTTGTAGACCTAGTTGCCATCGCTCAGGTGAATCATTTTCAATAATTGATGAGAATGATTTAGCAGAAATTGCTGAAAATAGAATAGTTAGAGCTAGTTGCATAGTAATTATTAATAAAATAAAATTATTTAGCCTTCATAAAGACAATGAAAAATAGAAGTTCGTTAAATATGAATTAACTAGTAAGAATTAGAGGAATTGAACCTCTGTCTTCGATGTGTAAGATCGACGCTAAACCACTCAGCTAAATCCTTTTGAAAATAATATTTAGATTCTTATAAAAGTCAAGAACAGCTGGGTACGATCCAACACTAGTGATTTTGGAGATCACTGTACTACCAATTATACTATGTTCTTAAAAGTTTCTTATAAAGAATTGCGAGGGAATTGAACCCTAAAGAAAGAATTTGCAATTCTTTTTCAGAACCATCTGAGACACAATTCTTGGAGGGGATAAAATCCAATATTAATTTGTTGTTCGTGCTTTTATTGTAAGTACAATAGGTCCAATCATAGCTAGTAGTAGTGCTAGACTTGCTACGAATAGCCATACTGATCCAAATGTATATAGAGTGAATCCAATTGATTGTACGTCAATTAGGTTAGCGAAATTTGTATCTGAACTAATTGTATATGTTTGATATACATCTGTTGATTGTGAAATTGGCCCATATCCAAATTGATGTAGAATAGAATTAATAGTGTTTAGAATACCAATTTGCATATCAGGGATGACAGGGATGATTTTAAAAGGATTTAGATTTTTGTATTCGTTATGTGAACTAAATGGAATAATTGAAAATAGTTCGACAAAAAGTAGGAATACAAAGATACCACCTAGTGGAAGGTTTTGAGTATATTCAGATGCCATAGCATTTAGTTCAGCTAGTTGTAGATTTAGCATCATAACAACAAATAGAAATAGAATAGCAATAGCTCCAATATATAGAATTAGGTAAGAAATTCCTAGGAATCCTAGCCCTTGTAGTACTAGATATCCTGAAACATGTAGAAATAGAGAAATTAGAAATAGAACTGACATAACAGGATTTTTAGCTGTTACTACAAGTAGAGCAGAGAAAATAGCACCTAGAGTTAGAAAATCAATTAGAAATGTATTCATTAGAGGTTAATTTTTGTTTTAGAAATATAAATACGAATATTGTATTTTAGTAAGATAGAAAATTAGATTAGATAAATCAATAGGGGAATGATTATCCTCCGTACCAGTATACACTAACGAATAGGAATAGCCACACTACATCAACAAAGTGCCAATATAGAATACTTGACTCATATCCTACGTGGTGAGTACTTGTGAAGTGGTATTGAATTAGTCGTCCTAGTGATACACCTAGCATTAGTGTTCCTAGAATAACATGGAATCCGTGGAATCCTGTTGATAGGAAGAATGTTGATCCATATACACCATCTGCAATTGAGAATGGAGCATTGATATATTCAATTCCTTGACAAACAGTAAATACTACAGCTAGTAGGATTGTAAGAATTAGTCCTGAAATTGCTCCTTTTCGGTTTTTGTTAATTAGAGCATGGTGTGAGTATGTTACTGTTGCTCCTGATGTTAGAAGAAGAACAGTATTAAGTAGTGGAAGTTCAAAAGGATTAATTGATTCAATTCCCATTGGAGGCCATTGTCCACCTAGTTCAATACCTGGTGATAGTGATGAGTGGAATAGAGCCCAGAAGATAGAAACAAAGAAAAATACTTCTGAAAGAATAAATAGAGCCATACCTAGGTGTAGTCCTTTTTGAACAGCTAGTGTATGGTCACCTAGAAATGTTCCTTCAGTTACTACATCTCGGAACCATAGAGCCATTGATAGTGCTGTAGCTAGTACACCTAGAATAACTAGAGAAATACCAGAATCTCCGAATGGACTAGAGTTTCCATTGAAGTAAATAATGCTACCCATTGTAAGAATAAGTAGTGAGAATGAAGTAAATAGTGGCCAAGGACTAGAAGTTACCATGTGGAAAGGATGGTATTGGAAATTCTGTCGTTGTGCTTGTAGTGTTGTTAGATTCATCTAATAAATTATTGATTAACATTTAACAGGATATAATATAAATTATATCTAATATTCGAATGAATAATATGTATATTATTGTCTATGAATATAAAATTTTTATCTTTTCCTATCTAGGGAAAAATGGACGCGAGGAGATTCGAACTCTAACAAATATATTTGTTTCAGAGTCTCGAATCTCCATAGTTAATATGTATTTTAATTAATTGAATATTTTTATTCTTCGGACGCGAGGAGATTCGAACTCCTGGTTCTGAAAAGAACTCCTAGACTCAAGCCAGGCACATTAAACCACTCTGTCACACATCCTTATCATTGCAGATGTGGGACTCGAACCCACAATGACACAGTCAATGCTTTTACAGAGCACCTCCTTTACCAGTAAGGACTATCTGCAGAATTACCTCGACCATGACTCGAACATGGTTCTTAGAATCTTCAGTTCTACGCTTTAGCCACATAAGCTATCGAAGTATGAGTTGGAGACAGCCAGACTTGAACTGGCATCAGCTATCCTGCAAAGATACTATAATTACCAATTATACCATATCCCCGTTTAACTCGAATTCCTATATGTTTGTAAAAAGGGGGAAGAAATTATTCTTGTTCATCTTCTTCCTCGATAATAACTTGACTGAAGTAAAGTGCTTTAGAACTAAACTCAAATACAAAACCAAGAGTTAGAATTCCAAAGAATACCATGATGATCCAGAATCCGTAATATCCTGTTTCATATACAGTTAGAGCATAAGGCATTGTCATAAATAGTTCAATATCGAAAATTAGGAAAAGAATACCTACTAGATAAAATTGAATTGTGAATGGTGATCGGTTTTGACCATGAATAGGAGAAAATCCACATTCATATGATGTAACTTTTTCAGCATAAGGTACATGTTTTCCTAGTAGAATACTTACAAGTAGTAGTACGAATCCTACTACAGGAACAAGGATTAGATAAATAGTTAGTGCGTTCATATTATGAAGTAAATAGACTTAGACTTAGAAGATGACAAGCATTTAGTAGGATAGAAGGATCAAATAGATATAGAGTAATAGCTAGAGTAAGTACTGCAATAACAGAACTATGTGTTGTTGTAACAAGAGGTTGATCTGATGGGTTTCCTTCATGTGAAACACCTGTTTGAGCACTTTCTTTGTTGAAGAACATTAGTTGTACAATTTTTAGGTAATAACTAGCACTAATAACACTAGTTAGAATTGCAATAATTGCAACATATGAATAATTGTATGATACTGAATATAGTACCATTTGTTTTGCAAAGAATCCCATTAGTGGAGGGATACCTGCCATAGAAAATAGACTAACTGCAAAACTCATAACAAGAAGAGGATTTTTATAGAATTGTCCTTTTAGATCTTGTAGTAGTGTAAATTCTCGAACATTTCCTTGTGCAAGAATACCTTTAGTAATATATCCAAATGCAAGAATTGTTAGGAATGTATTTACATTTGTAATTGAATATTGGATTAGATAGAAGATAAATCCTTCAATTGATTCTTCTGAACTTACTGCCAGAGCTAGTAGTAGGAATCCTACATGATTAATAGTAGAGAATGTTAGTAGTCGTTTAATTCGTACTTGTGATAGACCAACAATACTTCCTACTAGGAAACTTAGAACAGAAGCAATTAGAAGAAGAGTTTGGAATGGTTTAGCATATGGTGAATAAATACCATTTAGAACATCAGGGATAATATTCCATTCAATGTTATAACCAGTAGCAATGAAACTTAGGTTAAGTAGGAATACTAGAATACCAATTTTAGGCATAGTACTTACCCAAGATGTAATAATAGTAGGAACACCATCGTAAACATCTGGAGACCAATTGTAAAGAGGAGCAGCACCTACTTTAAAGATATAACCAATACCAATAAGAAGAATACCACCTGCAATAGAAATAGTTACAAATGTATTTGAACTGTCTGTAACTGATACTAGAGCTGCTAGATCTTCAAAGTTAGTAATACCTGTACTTGCATAAATAGTTGCAGTACCAAGTAGGATAATTCCAGAAGCTAGACTACCGAGAAGGAAATACTTTAGTCCAGCTGCTGTAGCTGATTGTGAGTGTCGATATAGTGTACAAAGAATATAAGCAGCAAAACTTTGTAGTTCAATAGACATGTACATAGATAGGAAGTTGTAACTTGTAATAAGAAGACAGCTACCAAGAACACTAAACATAATAAGAAGACTATATTCATTAATAGTATTAGTGTGAATAAAATTAGGGTTTGTATTTAGAGATTTTTCAATACCAATTTTAGTAATTTGTGCTGGGAGTACATTTTGTTGAAGTACAGGTCCCCATCCAAATAGTAGCATTGCTCCTACAATTAGTAGAAGAATTTGGAATCCTAGAGTGATAGTTGAAACATGGAATAGTCCACTATAAATACCAATTCCTCCTTGATTTAGTGGGAAGTAATAAAGAGTATTCCATGAAAGTACTGCTGCATAAATGAATGTAATAGCAGTAATTCGACTAAATACTGTAGCTGAAATTTTTGGCGAAAATAGGGATAGCTAGAACAAAAGAAACTAGTGCAATAAATAGCATAACTATTTGTCCTACAAAAAAGTACTAGTATTCGGAATTGAACCGAAACCCGGGTATTGGAAGTACCTGATTCTACCATTAAACTATACTAGCTTTAGAATTAGACTCCTATATTACTTTGTAAATATATAGGCTATGAAGGGATATAACTCAGTTGGTTAGAGTGAAGAACTTTTAATTCTTAAGTCGGGAGTTCGAGCCTCCCTATCCCTATCCCTATTATTTTTATCGACTAATAATAACTTATATTATAGAAATATATAAAAACAGAGAATATTAAATAAACGTTCACTTATTATTTTTATAATCCTAGGATGGGTTGAATCGAACAACCATTCTTTCTACCAAAAAGAAATGTCCTGCCATTAGACGACATCCTATTTGCCGACTACTAGAATCGAACTAGTGACTAGTAATTACAAGTTACTCGTTTTACCACTAAACTAAATCGACTATAAATTTATCAATCTCTTGATCTTTAGGCGACTCGAACGCCCACTCACTCAGATGAAGACCGAGGGTTTTACCATTAAACTAAAAGACCTGAAATTGAGTACATTCCAGGAATCGAACCTAGTCTTACAGATTATGAGTCTGCCGTGCTACCTATTACACTAAAGTACTTAAAATTGAATTCCTATACAAATAGTACAATTATAGAAACAATCACTTATAAAATTGTTATAAAAAGGGGAGAATAATAATTATTTCTCTTTTTTACTTACTGCAATATCCATTAGAGTGTTTTCTAGAATACCTACCCCTGGTACTACTGCGAAGAAGTATACGAAGTAGAAGATTGTAGCATAACTTCCGATATCTGAGTAAGGATATTCAGGATGTTGTGCTCCAATCCATAGTAGTAGTAGGAAATCTACTACAAATAGCCAGAATGTGAATCGAGATAGTGGTCGGAATTGGTTACCTCGGATTCGTGAAGTATCTAGAATTGGCATTGCTAGAAGAATTAGAAGTGATCCAAACATTGCAATTACTCCTACAATTTTTGAAGGAATTGATCGTAGAATTGCATAGAATGGTAGTAGGTACCATTCAGGAACAATTGATGGAGGTGTTTGCATTGGGTTAGCTGGAATGTAATTATCTGAATGTCCTAGAGCATTTGGATAGAAGAATACAAATACTGAAAGGATTAGTAGGAATAGAACAATAGTTACTAGATCTTTAAATACAAAGTAAGGATGGAATGGAAGTCGATCTGTATTTCCACTAATTCCTAGTGGGTTACTACTTCCGTGTTCATGAATTGTTAGAAGGTGCATTGCTGATAGAGCAGCAAGAATGAATGGAAGTAGGAAATGTAGTGAGAAGAATCGGTTTAGTGTAGCATTGTTTACACTGAATCCTCCCCATACAAATTCTACAAAATCTTGTCCAATCCATGGGATTGCACTTAGAAGGTTAGTAATTACTGTAGCCATATACTTAATTATATGTTGTATAATGAATCCTTCAATCATATAACCATGTACTCTATTCTTTCTCTGATGCAGAGAATAATTGAATGAGCCTTGTGCTAAGAATTAATTTAATTTATCTCAGTTAATTTATTTCTTAGAAGTATGCCGACTGTACATTAAGCATTTATGTTTAAATAAATACCCACCGGTGGACCAGTCTGTAGCGACCTAAATAGTTAGAAACTAAATTAAACCGACGGTCTTGATCTAAGGATAAATCGTTAACCGTTTTCACCAGCATTGCTTGCTTAATTGCAAACTATACAATAATAAATGAAAGTTTCTTTGACCAGTGCATTATTCTTGAATTTTATAAAGCATGGATGACACCATGAAAGGTTTAATTAGATTACGTAGAGTTGACATTGATTCTTTAAGCAGGTAAATAACATACTGATTCTGTTTACCAGCACTATGAACACTGCATTTCAGTCCATATTTCTTGTAGAGAATTTGCGCAAGAAAGATACATTCCTCATAAGTAAATGAATTGGTACACCATTTTATAGTTTTACCTACTCGCGCTCCATCATCTATAGTCCAAATAGCAATAGCTAGAGGAGTTAGAAATTCTTCTATATTCATCGGAATATGTTTTTTGTTATTCTGATACCAGAGATTCCGAATATCATTAAAACTTTGATATGTAAAAGTATGAAAACGAATAGTATATCGAATTTTCCCTTTTGAACCCATTCGACTTTGAATCTTTGGTGTTGTAGGATTACAATAACCCAGTCCTACTACTTCTTGATGAAGCCATAGTAGATACTTCTCTCGATTAGATTCTTGAGAAAAACTAATTCGAGAACCGTTACCATGTTTTTCTATATGACTATCTCCAAGAAGAGAACCGTAAATGATCTCTAGAATTTTCTTATTATGAGGACCAATTCGATACTCAGATCGAATACGTTTAACTAGTTTATTTATAGAATTATAAATCAGAATGAGAATAATGGATGGAAATAGAAAATTCTTTTCATTATTATTGCATTTGGGGCAAGCATATTCACCCCATAGTGACATTTGACCATATGGCAGCACATAACCCAGGAAAGCTGTAGCCATAGTTAGTACAAGGATAATTACTCCAATTGACCAAGGTAGAATTCGTGGTGATTTGTATGAACCATAATATAGTCCTCGTCCTACATGGAAGTACATGAATAGGAAGAAGAATGAAGCTGTATTAGCATGCACATATCGAATTGCCCATCCATAGTTAACATCTCGCATAATATGTTCAACACTTGCAAATGCAAGATCAACATTTGGACAGTAATGCATTGCTAGGAAGATTCCTGTAAGAATTTGGATTACTAGACACATACCTAGTAGAGATCCAAAGTTCCACATGTAAGAAATATTTGCTGGTTCTGGGTTATCAATAATATAACTGTTAGCTAGTCCCAGAATAGCATTAGATTTAAGAATACGCATAATTTAATTCAAATAATGAAAAGAATAATAATGAAAATTAAGATTAATTAGAAATATTTACTTTGAATATGTTAATAAAATAATAAGAGCATCAAAAGTCCGTAACTTATAAAATATGTTTGTCCTAGAGGAATCGAACCTCTATAACATCCTTATCAAAAATGCATTCTAACCGTTGAATTAAGGACAAATATTATAATAGGTGTTAGAAAGAATCGAACTTTCGTCAAATGCATTAACAGTACACCGCATCAACCACTATGCTATAACACCAAAAGAAATTATTATATTGTAACTTAGTCAAGCAGTGGAGATTCGAACTCTATTGCAAAAAGTGTTTTGCAATTTATGAGTCTCGATTTTCACTCTTGCTCTCTTCTTCGAAGGATCAAGCAGTGGAGATTCGAACTCCTAACTCCCCTTCCCAAAAAGGGCGCCCAGCCATTAGGCCATCAACTTGAAATTCGAAAATTTTTGGGAATAATATGGTACAATTAAGTTTTTCAATACATTAGTAATGTTAAACATACATTTACATCCTAAAAATAAGAAATAGTCTCTTTCTTATTTGAAAGAATATCCAGAGATCTGTTTCGCACTTGAGATGCTTTCAGTACTTCTCTTTCAAAATTGTAGCTACTCTGCAGTGCCGTATTTCTACAACAACAGAGTCACCATTGAATTTTCTCTAATGGTCCTTTCGTACTAATTAGAGGTTCTCCTTTTATTCTTTTTCCCTTCCGAGGATAGAATCTATACTGACTCACGTCGTATTAAACCCAACTCACGTTCCTCTTTACTCAGCGAACAGCTGAACCCTTCCAAGTGACTACACCTGGAGGATGAGAAGAGTCGACATCGAGGTGTCAAACCATCTGGACAATATGAACTCTTGCAGATGATAAACCTGTTATCCCTAGCGTAACTTTTATTTCTTGAGCGATGATCATTCCATTCTGGATCACCGGATCACTATATCCTACTTGCGTAACTGATCGATTCATCAATCTTTCAGTAAAGCATATTTAACTATTACGCTTTGTTGGAATTATTTTCCCATTGGTTTCTGACCAATATAAATATACCTTTGAAGGCCTCTGATACTTTTTTAGGCTACCGCCCCAGTAAAACTGACCATTTGAAACTGTCCTCTATTGAGTCAGTTTTCCATTATAACATATCAAGGTATTTCACTGACGTTTACACTCCCTTGTATTCTACACTATATTCAATGGAAAACAATATCAAAATACAGTAAAGCTGCATAGGGTCTTCGCGTCCTCCGGAAGGCAAACCGCATCTGCACGGCTAATTCAATTTCACTGAGAAACTAGTGGAGACAGCAGGGCCACGTTACCTCATTCATGCAGGACCACATTTAATGGCCAAGGAATTTCGCTCTATTATCCACCTATTTTCATAGGAGGTTGGACTATATCTTAATGAATATTTTACTACATCTATTGTGTTTGAACACTTATTAATTTTATGTAATATTCCAATATTCCATTATATAAAATATATATTTATACAATATTCATTTCTCTCGTATAGTCTCTGAGGATCCTACTAATATTAAATTTATTAACATATTGGTTTCCTGCTGATTGTCCGTTATATCTTTATTTTCGATACACTTGGATATTCCAGCATACAGAGAGATTCGAATTACACAATATTATAAACTAGTATTTATAATATAGTCAATAATGGAAATTGACTGGTAATAAGAGCAGCTATAATTGAGAATAAGCATGAAATTATTCTCTTATTGAGTCTATGCTACTTTCAGATCCTTATGGTTAAGACCGTCATTGACCACCGCATCAGTTAGTGACAAGTTTATTCCAAAGAATTTACAATCACCTTCTTTACACGGTTGGCATTGGACAGAGTTCACAACTTATACAAGTACTTTTCGTCTTAGCAAGTTGCTGTGTTTTTAGTAAACAGTCGGAGCCCTCACTTCTGTGCCAAGTTAATAATAGTATTATTAACTCCTTTCTTATCGTCTAACTTACGAAAGCATTTTGCCGAGTTCCTTCACTAGCCTTATCTCTACGCCTTAGTATACTCTACCCACGAACCTGTGTCGGTTTAAGGTACGGTCAATTTCTAAATAAAAATATCTTTTCTAGATCCCTATTACAGGATGGATATTTTCTATTTCATCGAAGAAATACATTTCGTTATATTCTTCTTAGAAGCCGTATAAATCATGGAAGATCACCTTTTCCATGAAACCCTTTCGTGTTCGGCGAGAAGTATTTTAACTTCTTAATCGTTACTCATGCCAGCATTCTCTCTTTAATATAGTCCAAAATGAATTACTTCATTTCTTCAAACTGAATATTAAGTGTTCTGCTACCTTACATATTATTGAAATTCTCAATAATAAATATCAAAATATTGGTATAATATTTAGACCCGTTAAATTTTCGATGCTTTTTATCCCACTTAGACTATTGAGTTGTTACACTTTCATTAAAAGGTAGCTACTTCCAAGCTTACTTCATAGTTGTCTTAGATAAAAAACTTTCTTATTTTCACTAAATATTTATTTAGGGCACCTTAATATTTGATCTGGGCTGTTTCCCTTTTGTCTATTTACCTTATCACAAATAGACTGTCAGTTCATCAACAATTTCTTCTTCTTCTGAGGTTAACTTCCAATAGTAGAGTTTATAACCCCTAATTTATTCTGTATATGCCAGTCTTAATGACTAGCTAGAAATGGAAATCAGTGCTATACAAAGAAGAATTTCTAAATAAACTTTCTACTAAAATAGATTTCGCAGAATATCAGCTATCACCAGATTAGATTAGCATTTCACTCCTTTTCACAGCTCATCAGATAATACTGCAACATTATACTGTTCGGTCCTTTCAAACCTGGCCATAAAAAGATCATCTGGTTTCGGATCGAATATAAAATACTTTCTCTACTACTAGATCGCTTTCACTAAGATTCTTCATCTTGCATTTTATATTCACTTGCTGACCCATTATGCAAAAGGTACGTTGTCATTCTTTTTTACAGAACTTCAACTGCTTGTAGGATTTGTAATTCAAGATCTTTTCACTAGTCATTCACTTACTTTTCACCTTTCACTCACGTTACTCTTCACTATCGCTAGATATATTATACTTAGCTTTGGAGAATGGTATCCCCTCTTTCATACAAAGCAGCCGTCTTCATATTACTTGATTCGAATTTGATGACATAGATAGATAGAATTATAGCCTAAGCATATACAATAATAGGACTTTCACCTTCTTTGGTATATTCTATCGAATATGTATATTGAATTCCACAATATTTATTGTATTCTTTCTACCTTCAAATTCGCAGCTTATTCTGTTTCACTCACCATTACTACAGAAGTCTCAGTTGATTTCCTTTCCTACTGGTACTGGAATGTTTTCGTTCCCAGCGTAATCTACTATATTGGTTTTCCTTAGGATTGTAATAGTCTACAAATTGAATACTATTACTTTAAGAATTTTCTTCCTTTCGAATATATCTGCTAGGTATCCTTACAAATCCCTTTAAATACTTAATTGTATACTCCATATTATTAGATTCCTATACTTTTCAAAATCAAAAAAAGAGGGAATAAGATTTTTATTTAAAAATAGAAATAATACAAGTAATCCATACTTTTAGAGTAAATGAACCTAGTTCATTTTTACTTGTCACTTTCCCATAATCAACTACTACATTTTCTACAGTATCATTTGATAGACCTGCTTCTAGTAGATGAACTCCTGAATCAGCATTAGGATTTGCAATTTGTGCAATTTTCTTTGTAACTCGAGGTACTACTTTTTCAGTAATTAGTCGACCAGATAGTTCTAGCTGAATATTTTGAATGTAAGATGGAAGAATAAATGAATCTTCCTCACCAGCTTTCCCATAAACTCCAGCTTTCAGTGAAGGATATGTTAGAATAGCATCAGAAAATTTAAGAAAGTTTTTTTACTTGCATTATTAATTAGATATTGAGCTAGAATTTGACTATTCATGTAAGGATAATGAACACGAATCATTTCAATATGAACTTCTTTGCAGAAAATAAGAGAAAGTGTTTTACATAGTTCTTGCAGTTTTTCTTGTGAAAGAATATCTGTTTGATTATTCTTATGATAGTAAAATAGAGTAATGTTAACTTTATTATTACTTTGATTATAAATAGGATTACT